CCACTCCTTTCATTTATACTCCAAGCGCGATTGCTATAATATATACTTCCTTGACCACTTCAAGACAGATCGATCTTAAGAAGATCATTGCTTACTCCTCAGTAGCCCATATGAATCTGGTGACTATTGGTATGTTTAGTCGGGCGGCGGCCGTTAGGTCACCTATTTTTAGTTATGGACACACAAGACAAGGCCAAAACATGTGTGCCGGGCGTGCGACCCATCAACCTACTAGCAATGGGGGAGAAAACATAGCATGTCGCAACAAAAGCTTGATTCAAGGCGTCAGCAAAACATTGCCGTCTGTTTCAAAAACTTCAGCCCCTTAGCGCCCCGGGACGGGAGTGGGGGACACCCTACGCGCAGGCAACAGCAGCACCGGCTCTACGAAGTCAGAATCGAATCTTTGTGTTGGCTTTCCCAATTCATTCGTGAATAAGAATTCAAGGGCTAGAAGCGAGCGCTTCTTATTATTTTAAGCTATGTTGGCGTGGCGGAAATGAACGAAAAGCGAGATGAACGTGCTATTTTCAAATCGATTGATAGATAGATAGCCTGATCCGTTCTGATAGATCGAAAGAAATAGAGGGAATCCATCAATAAAATAATAAGGGGAAATCTCCTATTTCTATCTATTGATAAGAAAACTTTTCTTGATCCATCTGAAAGATATCGATATCTATCTGATGGAGTCTACATCGCATCGTACGTAGAGCGCCCAAGCTTTAGGCCAGCTCAGTTCTCCTATCCATCGGTCCAATGCACTGGGCTCATCTCATGGATGGAGGGCAAAGAAAAAATGTAGTTGTGTTGTTGCTGTTCGCCGCCTCGACGCATTCCCTTCTCTCCCCGGCATCGTCCCACACAGAAAGAAAGAGCGCAGAGCCCCGGCCCGACCTGTAGTGTAGGTCCTATAACGTAAAGCGAGGAGTTGAGCCTGAACTGGCGAACCGAAGTCACTTTCGGAACCATACTTCCTACAGCTAACACGTGTCCAGCGGGAACGCGCAGCGCAACATAACGTAAGCTGCTATACCGAATCCCCCGCTGGCCATTGGGGACCGAGTGGTAAGGCCATGATCCGCAGGGGAACGGATCACTCATTCTTCCATTGGGGACAGGTGCACGAACGACAACTCCAAACGTCACACATCCGTCGCCTACTTACCGTTTAGGTGGCACCAGCGAGATCCAGCTAAGGTAAGGAACTTCGTGTCGCGGCTGCCCCACTCCGCCGCGGTCTCATGAACTGAACTTCGTTGCCTTCCCGCGCGCGAAGCGAATGGGCGCTGTGCTGTGGATCAGTTTTGGGGCGGGGGCGAAGAGAGACCACAAGAATTATTCATTTGGATCGACGAGCTTTTTCAGCCCCAAAACTAAGAATCAATGGAATGTATGTCTATCCATGAACATCCATTCTATCTGTATATCTAGGGGATCTCTCTAGACATATCAAATTGTTTTATGGCACGATATGATCGCCTAGCCGTAGCCGCATATTGAGCGCTGCAGATATGCGGGATTTCAGTTGGATCAGATCAAAAGCTTTGCCAGAAGCAAGACGAGGAAGCAGAGCTGTCGTATAAGCGGTAGCTTCCCTCGACCTACTAAACAAAAATACAACAGTCGCGACCTACTTTGATTCAAAACTAAAGAAAGGCGAAGGGTTTGGCAACAAGCAAACGGCTTTCTATCATAGTAGCAAGGGTTCCAAACCTTAACCACTTAAGTTAAGTACCAAAGGCTGCTTTCGGTTGGTAAATAAGGGGGCTGTTCACTACAAGCTATCAGCGCTGTCTTAGATTGAACGTCGACTTATCTTATTGCCGTTCAATCTCTAAGGCGGGTTTACGCTGAGAACGGAAGAGTGTTCGTGTCAAAAGGTGAACAACGCCAACGCTTCTAGAGTTCGCAGCTTTTCCCAGGCCGGAGAAGGGCTTATACAGCTCGCCTTTGTTTGATATGTTCATTCAGTACCAATACAAACTAAAACTACACCAAAGTGGAAAGGCCCCTATAGAAGCTAGAAGTAACCTCTAGTAGTCGGCCTAACCAAAGCAAAGCGTCACGACAACAGAAAATTACCCTTATGAATGGAATCTAAAGTAGGGAGGGGGCTTAGCCGCCCGCCTACCAATCAAAGAGGCTGAGAGTAAGCGTAAGCTCTTCGAGCTTCCCTTCATTCGCTTCGCGGGAGCCGCACAACACATAGCTGGCTTTCAGAGGGCCCATACTACCTGCCTAACCCCTCGCTCCGAGGGACCGTAGATCGGAACGTTATAAACCACCCCATTCATCTAAAAGAGAGGGGAAGGGGCCTATGTATTTGCATGACTCCTGCGGATTTTACCCTATCTACACCCGGAGCCAATCTCCTATCGGTCCTGCCACCACGCCGCAGAACGGGAGCTCGTGTGCTTTTATTTCTGGCGTAACAGCGGTGGGACGTAAAAAAAGATTACGGTCGCGTAACATAAGGGCCAGAGGTACGGTAAACTCGGCCAAAATATGACACCCGAAGGGAGGGCCCGGCGCGCACAATCCTATCCTCGTCCGAGTTTACCCCTTGCACTTCGGACAGCCGTCCATAGCATCATAAGGAGGACCTCCCTCTCGGGGTAAAAAAATGGTACGGTACATAGGAGGCTGGTCCTTTCTCAACGTGGTGTATAGCACGAAAAACCTTTCGATGCAAGATAGGGCCGTTCACATTTAAGAAGATAATCAACCCTTTCTTCTCTTCTTTCTCTTTCTCGAGGGGGAAAGAGAAATAGGTTCTTATGGAGGGGGAGGGGGAACTTTCCGGCGCTTTTTTAAAATCCTCCACAGCATCCAGGATCACAAGTGGAACGCTAAGCAGGGGGGAGGGAAAAGGCTTGGGCTGGGCCTACCTATCCCGATAGGACCTCATAAAGGAACGGGAGCTGTTGAGAGGTTCCATATTGCCGAGCCGAAGGGCAGCACTCCTGTACGTGATCGTAGTATGTCACGTCGTCTCGTCCCCGCTGCATTGAAAAGTACCTATGCACTATCTCCGGTTCACTGATAAGGAAGATAGAGTTTGTTGGGGCGGGGGTCTACGATGTGATACTCAAGTATGACCCGGGGGGATAAATGCTAACTCTGGTTAGAAAGCAGGAACCATTATGTAAATCATTTCGGGGGTTTACAGATCAGATCTCTTATACTACCATCGATCGACAGAGCGGAACGACCAGAAATAAAGTGAAGTTAGAAAGCCGTATGATAGGCGGTAACTATCTTGTACGGTTCGGGGGGTAATCGGCGTACTCCGATCAGTGGGGGGGGAATCTTTGGCTCTATCGAACATACAGGGAATTGGAGGTAGCATTCCACCGATGTTAAGTCATGGACTGGTTCCTTCAGCCCTTTTTCTATGTGTTGGTGTTCTATATGACCGACATAAGACTCGACTCGTAAGATATTACGGAGGTTTAGTGAGCACCATGCCGAATCTCTCTACCATTTCCTTCTCTTCCACTTTGGCCAATATGAGTTCACCTGGTACTAGCAGCTTTATCGGGGAATTTCCCATCTCAGTAGGAGCTTTCCAAAGAAATAGCTTAGTAGCCACATTAGCAGCGCTTGGGATGATTTTAGGCGCGGCGTATTCCCTTTGGCTATATAATCGTGTGGTTTCTGGAAATTTAAAACCCGATTTCCTAAATAAATTCTCCGATCCAAATGGCAGAGAAGTTTCCATATTTATACCTTTTCTTGTTGGAGGGGCGACCGTCCGTTGAACTACCAAAGAATAAAGGGTAAACCAATGTGATCATGACATTGTAGGTGCTTGCGATGGGGCGGATGCGACTTCCCTCAGTTGGTTTGGGTGGTATAGCCCGTTGCAGAAGTCCCCCCTTTTTTTTTTCAATTTCTTTAGTCTTTAGGGAGCCAAAGCTTGGCTTGACTAATAAAATAAGGCTCGCGCAGGGGCGCTCACGTTTTTTGGCTGATGAGCCGTATCTTGCTGGGTGGGACCGAGAGCAAGAAAGGAAGGGGGGCAACCATGCATGGTACTTCTCGACCGTGTCTCCGAGGGACAGTTGAACGAGCGACTCATGAATGCTGCCGGGTTGGATGAGCCAATAACTCGAACGCGTTCGGTCTGTTTTTTGAGCAAGAATCACAGCGTTACCTTACCTTCACCATGATACGGACTCCAAGTTCTTATGGCAGAGCGCGAGGAGATTTTTCATCAATATGATGATGGGAGTGGAAACCAGAAGCACGACCGACCGGGGTCTTCGTGGTCCAAGATAAGAAAACCTTCAGTAACAGTAGTAACGTAAGCATGAGACTCTTTGGTAGTACCGGTGAACCAGATGGCCGCGGCGATGGAATCTGGGACGGAGGACTCGTAGTATCTCTCTAGATCAGGCAAAAGCGAAAGACCCCCTAACGTAACGTAATTCGAATGGGGGCTGACCGCTGAGCCCACTCTGGCCTCGCAGGGCGGGCCCCCGTGGTTTCGAGCTGGAGCTGCCATAGCTTATGGCTAGAGCAATGGGAGGGGCCCCGGCATAGAAAACAGTAAGGATAACGAGCGCTCCGCCCGCTTGGCGGGCGGCAGGAGCAGCGGGCAAGTGCTTGGTAGGCCAACAGCCCAGTGAACCGGGCGGGGCACTCGACGAAAGGGGGCACACTGAGCAAGTACGAGAAATTGGCCCCGCTCCGCTTTATTAAAAGCAAGGACCACTACGGGGGGTCAAACCAAAGACCTATGGAAGTCGGGGCTCGTCCCCGGTCAATATTGGATCAAACAATAGAGGGCCGTAGCACTGACCTATTTTTTTTTATTGATTCAATACAATAGGGGAAATCTCGTAAAGTTCCCTACCGAGACAACAGACACACTCTCAATGGATCCTCCGCACGCTGGGCATACCTCTTCTGTGCGTCTTTCTCGTGGCGGGAACAGAACAACAGGGAAAGACCCGGCCGACCTGCCCAGGGCTCGAGGGCGAGCTTTATTTAAGAGAGAATGGGGAGTGAATCGAAAGGCTTCCGTTTTCGTTCTTGGTTTTTTGGGGCTTTCGGTTCGGGCTCCTCTCGATCTTATTCGTAGTTGGGAAGGGGGAAGGAGTCTAAATCAATGGACATTAATGAACCATCATTGATGGACGTTGCACATGACACGATCAATTCGACTCAGGGTCCGGCGCTAATAGAAGTTGCTTACTCTCCTAGTAGCGAAGGAAAAAGGCAGGGCTTTATTCGTAGTAATAGTGGGCAGGTCTCATGAGATCTATGTCGGCCGTCGGAATCAAATGAAGGGGTCGAAGGACCATTCGATTCATTAAGGGGCATAGATCTAGGCCTCTTTGTTTGGTCAATCACCAAAAAAAAGGTTTGGAACTCTTGCCGTATTTCTGCATATCATTCATTATTCGGCCCGCCTCAAACAAAATGATAAAAAAGAAAGGATAGGACTCTTGATTCGAAGTCACTACGAAAGGGTCGGTCAATAGCATAGCTCTTTATTTCCCCGGTCTCCTTTCGAAGGAAAGGCCTTCGCATTCCTAATCCGGTAGGGGGCCGGACGGCTTTGTTTGCCCCAGCTTGGCTAATCGCATCCCCGCGCAACGACATTCTTTGTGCGCCCCTTACCGTTCTCGCTCAGTCTTTGCAACGGCTGGGGAGGCTGTCGTAGAAGCGAAGCCTATCGCCACGCCGACCATCAAGAGATTGGGCCCCTTCTCAAAGATTTGATGGAATGGCCCAGCCCACCCAAGAACGCTTATGTAATATGGGAACTCATGGCTGGAAACAATCCTTATGGTTTTGATATCCGGTAGGGATAATCAGAATAAAAGTCCAGGTCGGTTGGTGAGCCTAGTGATAGGAGACTATCTAGCTTGGTTCGGAGAGCACTTGTTGGGTAAAAGATTTTTTTGTTGCTAAATGTTACGGCCTAAATGCTGAACTATTGACCCTACTTGTTCGGATGGGTGTTCACCCCAAAGTGTTCCCGGACCGCATGCATACATACGTAAGTAACTTAGTGCAACATGGCAAATTTAATTGAGAGGAATCAGCAAAGAAAAGAAAAACGGGTCAACTTATGTGTATTTTTGAGAGATTGTCCTCGGCTCGGGCTGAGGAGTGTCCGCATGAGTTCGTTGAGGTGTCTACACAGGTTCGAAGACGCTCTTTTATATTCTGTCGAGAGTTCGGATTGCTCCACCTAAGTAGAACGAAAAGAAGGAATTGGAAATTCAAAGGGGGAGCCAGATCGCTTCCGGTAGCTTGCTGACTCTCCTAGTAAGAAGAAAAGGCTCTTTTGCGAATTCTTTAGATCTGGGTAGAGTCTCGCTCAGTAAAGAGGGTTGTAAATTCTTAAGATCATGATAAAGTCCCCTTTACTTTCTATTCTATTAGTAAAGCGCTAGCGCGCCCCCTTCCTTTACTTTAGAAGCCGTTGCTTGTTTGGGTCGAGCGTCTTCAAACCTCCTCTGATTCCGATAAATCGGTCAAGCGGGGGCTACCCTCGACTCACCTCTCTATCTATATATATAAACCCCTCCCCGGAGGAGAGCGGAAGCTCCAGGATGAGAATGAATCCGGGAATCCAGGACATACTCATCCTGATCCACCATGGAATTTTCGGAATCTACAAAAACATTCTAGGAGAGGGCTCGTAATGATCTTCTCAAAGATCACAAGATGCTGAAGTGGCAGGCAGGATAGGGGGAGGACCCGTAGGTTTTTGTGAAAGGGATGCTCTTATCATGTTATTGCTGAAAAGAAAAAGAAAATTCCTATATTTTTTTTTATGTCGATTCATCCATACTTCCATTCTTTGTAGAGGGAGGCTAACTGCTTGCCGGCTGGGAGCTGTATGAGCGGTAACGTCCACGTACGGCTCCGTGAGAAGGGCGGTGGACAGAAATGGCCTTGTTGTACCTCACTCTCGTCTTCAATGGGGTCTGCTCTTTTTTTTTTGGGAGAGTATGCCAATATGATCTTAATGAGGTGCGGGGCTTTGCATCTGACATTCGTTGGGCTTCCCTCTTCGGGAGCCTGCGTCCCGGCGTTTTTGTGCATGCAATAAACCCCTCCGGCCGAAGACTAGTGGTAGGTGGTCCCGCAGAGCTTTCGGAGAAGGGTAGCCTAGTGTGTAAGCACAGCAATGAACCGCGGCGAACCCTCAGACGACCTATCTAAGATTAGGGGGGAGATCCTCAGTAGTGGTGACCCTTTCACTCTTCCTTCCACGGACTGATACATGTACCGAATGCTCATACGGGAAAGTTGACTCCTGGGTCTGGAACGAAGTCTCCGAAAAATCCTTTCTTTCTCGTCCACTCAGGGGGTGCGGACACACCAGCGCGGATTACAGGTGACGGTTACAAGAATGGCGGGGAAGTGAACAGTACCCGACGACATTCAGGGATGGATGTAGACCCATCGGGCAGGGATAATCATTCCGGTCCTGGGAGAGGTGGCGACCATTCTCAAGAACTGAGCGGAAGCCTT